TGATGAGGCTTTGGTTCATCCCACACGTACCCGTCATGGGCATCCTGCTTTTCTATGTTTTATAGACTTGTATGTAACTATTGAGAGTCAAAATATTAGACATAATGTAAATATTCCAACAAAAAGTTTGATTTTAGTTCAAAATGATCAATATGTAGAATCAGAACAAGTGATTGCCGAGATTCGTGCCGAAACGTCCACCTTCCATTTTAAGGAGAGGGTTCAAAAACATATTTATTCTGAGTCAGAAGGAGAAATGCACTGGAGTACTGATGGCTATCATACGCCCGAATATCCATATAGTAATGTTCATATATTACCAAAAACAAGTCATTTATGGATATTAGCAGGAGGTCTATGCAGATCCAATTCCAATATAGTGTCTTTTTCACTCCACAAGGATCAAGATCAAATGAATGCTAATTCTTTTTCTCTCAAAGATATCTTTGATCTCTCACTGACTAATGATCAAGTAAGACATAAATTGTTGGATACTTTTGGTAAAAAAGATAGGGAAAGTCTTGACTATTCAAAACCTTATCGAATCATATCTAAGGGTCATTGGAATTTCATAGAGCCTTCTACTTATATTCGTCATATTCGTCAAGAGAATTCTTTGGCGAAAAAGCGAAGAAATAGATTTGTGATTCCCTTACAATATGATCAAGAACAAGAAAAGAAACCCTGTTTTGGTATTTCGATTAAAATACCTATAAATGGTATTTTACGTAGAAATAGTATTCTTGCTTATTTTGATGATCCGCGATACAGAAGAAGCAGTTCGGGAATTACTAAATATGGGATTGTCGAAGTAGATTCAATCGTAAAAAAAGAAAATTTGATTGAGTATCGAGGAGCAAAAGATTTTAGTCCGAAATACCAAACGCAAATGAAAGTAGATCAATTTTTTTTCATTCCCGAGGAAATACATATCTTACCCGGATCTTCGCCCATAATGGTCCGGAACAATAGTATCATTGGAGTAGATACACGACTTGTTTTAAATATAAATACAAGAAGTCGAGTAGGTGGATTAGTCCGAGTGGAGAGAAAAAAGAAAAGTATAGAACTGAAAATATTTTCTGGAGATATTCATTTTTCTGGAGAGGTGGATAAAATATCTAGGCACAGTGGCATTTTGATACCACCAGGAATCAGAAAAAAAGATTCTAAAGGATCAAAAAAATTTAAAAATTGGATCTATGTCCAACGAATTACATCTACCAAAAAAAAGTCTTTTGTTTTGGTTCGGCCCGTAGTCACATATGAAATAGCTGATGGGATAAATTTAGCAACACTTTTCTCTCAGGATCTCTTGCAGGAAAAGAATAATGTCCAACTTCGAATTGTCAATTATATACTTTATGAAAATGGCAAGTCAATTCGAGGAATTTCTCACACAAGTATTCAATTAGTTCGGGCTTGCTTAGTATTGACTTGGGACCAAGAAAAAAAGAGTTCTATAGAAGAAAAGGTTCATGCTTCTTTTGTTGAAATAAGTACAAATGATCTGCTTTGTTATTTCATCCGAATTGAGTTAGTAAAGTCCACTCTTTCGTATACCGAAAAAAGGTATGCTACGGCAGGTTCAGGATTGATTACCAATAATGAATTCTATCGTATCTATAGAAAAAATCCTTTTGATTCCAAGGCGAAGATTCAATTATTTACCCGACATCAGGGAACTCTTGGTACGTTGTTGAATCGAAATAAGGAATGCCAATCTTTCCTAATTTTGTCATCATCCAATTGTTCTCAAATTGGCCCCTTCAATAAGAATAATGCGACAAAAGAATTGGCTCCAATTAGGTATTTGTTGGGTCCTTTAGGTACTATTGTGCCTAGAATAGGAAATTCTCGTTCATCTTACTATTTAAGAACTTATAATCAAGTCTTTTTAAAGAAATCTTTTTTGCTTGAAAATTTTCAACAGACTTTCCAAGTGCTTCAAGTACTTCCATTTCAATACTGTTTCCTAGATGAAAATAGTAGGATTTATAATCCCGATCCTTGCAGTAACATCATTTGGAATTCATTCCATTTGAATTGGTGTTTTCTCCATCACGATTCTTGTGAAGAGGCATGGACAATAATTAGCCTTGGACAATTCCTTTGTGAAAATGTATATCTATTGAAATATGGATCACGCATAAAAAAATCTGGTCAAATTTTCATTGTTCATGTTGATTCTCTAGTTATAAGATCAGCTAAGTCCTATTTGGTCACTCCAGGAGCAACTGTCCATGGTCATTATGGGGAAACCTTTTATGAAGGAGATACATTAATGACATTTAGATATGAAAAATCGAGATCTGGTGACATAACGCAAGGTCTTCCAAAAGTAGAACAAATCTTAGAAGTTCGTTCAATTGATTCAATATCAATGAACCTCGAAAGAAGAATTGAAGGTTGGGACGAACGTATCCGAAGGATTCTTGGGATCCCCTGGGGATTCTTGATTGGAGCTGAACTAACCATAGCCCAAAGTCGTATCTCTTTGGTTAATAAGATACAAAAGGTTTATCGATCCCAGGGGGTACAGATCCATAATAGACATCTAGAGATTATTGTACGTCAAGTAACATCAAGAGTTTTGGTTTCAGAAGATGGAATGTCTAATGTTTTTTTACCTGGGGAATTTCTTGGATTGTTGCGAGCAGAACGAGCAGGGCGCGTTTTGAACGAATCAATCTGTTATCGGACAATCTTATTGGGAATAACGAAGTCATCTCTGAATACTCAAAGTTTCATATCCGAAGCAAGTTTTCAAGAAACTGCTCGAGTTTTAGCAAAAGCTGCTCTACGAGGTCGTATTGATTGGTTGAAAGGCCTGAAAGAGAACGTTGTTCTGGGGGGGATTATACCGGTTGGTACCGGATTCAACAAATTAGTACATCGTTCAAAGCAAGACAAAAACATTCATTTGAAAATCAAAAGGAAGAATCTATTTGAGTTGGAAATGAGCGATATTTTGCTACACCATAGAGAATTATTTTGTTCTTGTGCCCCAAAAACTTTCCATGAGACATCAGACCAATCTTTTACGTAATGTATCCTAACAAGAGGTTTCTTCTTTTTACTTTCACTCTCTGGTCCGATTATGGATTTCATAATCAATGAAATAAAAAAGAGAGAATGAAATTCATGGTTTGGGTCGTAGATCAATGGTCAATCCTGGTAGAAGGTTCCGTCGGAACAATTTTTTATTTCATAAGGTACTGAATCTCTTTGAAAAAAAAAAAAGAGAAAGTGTGGTAAAATGGGAAGACGATATTGGAACATCAATTTGGAAGAAATGATGGAAGCAGGAATTCATTTTGGTCATGTTACTAATAAATGGAATCCTAGAATGGCTCCTTACATCTCGGCAAAGCGTAAAGGTATTCATATTACAAATCTTACTATAACTGCTCGTTTTTTATCAGAAGCCTGCGATTTAGTTTTTGATGCAGCAAGTAGGGGAAAAAGATTCTTAATCGTTGGCACCAAAAAGAAAGCAGCAGATTTAGTAGCATCAGCAGCAATAAGGGCTCGATGTCATTATGTTAATAAAAAATGGCTTGGTGGTATGTTAACGAATTGGTCTACTACAGAAACAAGACTTCAGAAGTTCAGGGACTTAAGAGCAGAACAAAAGATGGGGAAACTCAATCGTCTCCCTAAAGGAGATGCAGCAATGTTGAAGAGAAAGTTATCTACTTTGCAAGCATATCTTGGCGGGATCAAATATATGACGGGATTGCCCGATATTGTAATTATCGTGGATCAGCAAGAAGAATATACGGTTCTTCGAGAATGTTTCATTTTGGGTATTCCGACGATTTGTTTAATCGATACAAATTGTGATCCAGATCTTGCAGATATTTCTATTCCGGCCAACGATGATGCTATAGCTTCGATTCGATTGATTCTTACCAAATTAGTATCTGCAATTTGTGAGGGCTATTCTAGTTATATAAAAAATGGTTGATTATCTTATCATTACTCTTAAGAAGAAGAAAGAAGAAGATTAGTTTGTTTTTAGTGAACTCTCTTTGATTGTTACTTTTTTGGTTTGCATCTTTTGGAGTTTGAACTATGTTTTAACTATCAAAAAATATTTAAAAGAAAAGATAAAAATGATTGGTATTTTTTTATGTGATTTCTCGGTATCCGAAATATACGATTCATAACTTAAATTCATGAATGAATATAGGTGAATTGAGAAAGAGATGGTTGAATAAAAAGAATCACTTTTTTGAAGTTTGATTTCTATTAGAGGACAATATGAATGTTATACCATGTTCCATTAAAACACTCAAAGGGTTATACGATATATCAGGTGTAGAAGTAGGCCAACATTTCTATTGGCAAATAGGAGGTTTACAAATTCATGCCCAAGTACTTATCACTTCTTGGGTTGTAATTGCTATCTTATTAGGTTCAGTCATCATAGCTGTTCAGAATCCGCAAACCATTCCGACCAACGGTCAGAATTTCTTCGAATATGTCCTTGAATTTATTCAAGACTTGAGCAAAACTCAGATTGGAGAGGAGTATGGTCCTTGGGTTCCTTTTATAGGAACGATGTTCCTATTTATTTTTGTTTCTAACTGGTCAGGTGCTCTTTTACCTTGGAAAATCATAAAATTACCTCATGGGGAGTTAGCTGCGCCCACGAATGATATAAATACTACTGTTGCTTTAGCTTTACCCACGTCAGTGGCATATTTCTATGCGGGTCTTAGGAAAAAAGGATTGGGATATTTCGGGAAATACATTCAACCAACTCCAATACTTTTACCAATTAATATTCTAGAAGATTTCACAAAACCTTTATCTCTTAGTTTTCGACTTTTCGGGAATATATTGGCTGATGAATTAGTGGTTGTTGTTCTTGTTTCTTTAGTGCCTTCAGTAGTTCCTATACCTGTCATGTTTCTTGGATTATTTACAAGTGGTATTCAAGCTCTTATTTTTGCAACTTTGGCTGCGGCTTATATAGGTGAATCCATAGAGGGTCATCATTGACTCACTTTCAAAATAGTCTTTTTTTAATTTTTGAAGCTTATCCCAATTCAAGCAATGCGGGGGTTCGGGGTTCAATATAATCCACTGGGTTGGAGATCATGTATATGTAATACCTATGAGTATAAATCCTTGTGTATGTTTTGAAGAATGGTTTCAGAATATAATTTAATAGAAGAAAAAAGAATAAAAAGTGCAGGTGATTTACGTTATGGAAGAAAAAATATTTACTAGTTAAATGGTAATTACCCCTATCTCTTTTTTTTTTTTCTACTTCTACTTTTCTTATATTACCTTACTACACTTCTTTTTTATTTTTTGATCTTTTTCACTAAAATCTATCGGGTCGAGGTAGTTCTGACAATTCAGTAATATTCTGAATTCCATTTGGAACTTTTAGCTACTTTGATAGACCTTTTTTCCTTTCTACCTTATGTAAATAAATATGTATACGGTTTTAGTCATTGCGTTTCCTTGTTTATAAATTATTCTATGTTTTCTCTTTCATTCAATTCACAATCAAATTCATTCAATTCACAATCAAAGACAAAATAGAAAAAGGACTTATATGGGAATCCATCTAAATGCAGTGGGCTAGAAAAAAAAAGAGATATAAGTAAGAATTTATTGGTTGGTTGTATCATTAATCATTTCTTTTTTTGGTGCGAGGAACTTACCATGAATCCACTTATTTCTGCTGCTTCCGTTATTGCTGCTGGATTGGCTGTAGGGCTTGCTTCTATCGGACCTGGGGTTGGTCAAGGTACTGCTGCGGGCCAAGCCGTAGAAGGTATTGCGAGACAACCAGAAGCAGAGGGTAAAATACGAGGTACTTTATTGCTTAGTCTGGCTTTTATGGAAGCTTTAACAATTTATGGACTGGTCGTGGCATTAGCTCTTTTATTTGCAAATCCTTTTGTTTAATGTTTAATTTCATTGTAGAATAAAAATGTAAAAAAATAAAAATAAAAGCATAACCATAACTAAGAAATTTGAGAATTCTCAAATTCCATTCAAATTCCATTAATAATAATAAGCGGAGTGATACAAAAAGAACTCTGTTCTTTGTTAGTCCTATCTATAAGGGGAGAACATATGAAAAATATAACCAATTCTTTTGTTTCCGTGGGGCACTGGCCATCCGCTGGGAGTTTCGAGTTTAATACCGATATTTTAGCAACAAATCCAATAAATCTAAGCGTAGTGCTGGGTGTATTGATTTTTTTTGGAAAGGGAGTGTGTGCGAGTTGTGTATTTCAAGAATAGGTTGGATTTAACCCGCTGCACTTTCTTTATATTTATGTCTTCTTTTTTATATTTTTATAGTATAAATAGGAACAAAAGGTGCACAATCTCGACGAATTACTTCGGAATTGGATTTTATTCAGAAATCATATGTAAGAACCATAGCATTTCGTGACTAATTGGTAAATGAACTTTGATTCTCTTCTCTATCAACCAATAATGTTGAGGTCTTTTACATGGTTAAAGATGAATTGTTTGAAGTCCAGGCACAGCATAGCATGGTACTCTTTCTACCACTACGTTAGTATTCTACCACTACGTTAGTACCAAAAGTACCAAAAAGGTTGAAAAATAAGAAAAAAGGAATAATTAGGAATTTATCCGATGTAGAACACTCATATGGATAAAATTCTTTGAACCATTAATGGGTCCCCCTTTTTTATCCACTGCCGAATCGACGACCTATGTATTGTATTTGTATAAAATATTTGTATAAAAAAGAGAATTTTTTGGATTAAAAAGATCAAAATCTTTCTAATAATAATGAGAATGAAGTAATGAAGTTCATAATTCTATTCAATTCTCTTTCTATTCTATTAGGATTTTGATTTAATTTATCATAGCATATAAAGAAGAAAGAATAAAATTCTTTCTTCTTTAAAATCTTTTTATTTTTGGAAAGAAGTTGTAAATAAAGAACAAATAAAGAAACAACTTTGCTGACAATTTTTTCTTTTTTGTCTGGTCTGAAGAGTCCTCCTAAGATTCTGATGTTAGATCAGTTTCGATATCTTTGAATAAGAACAGAAAAGAGAGGATAGGCTCATTCCGTTCAAAGATATGGGAATGCCCATTAATCAAAGAAAAGATAAAAGAAACAATTGAGCGTGAGAGCCAAATGAATTGAAAGATTCATGTTTGGTTCGGGAAGAGATATGATAGTTGTGAAATGAATGGAAAGATAATCTACTTTCATTAAATGATTTATTAGATAAGCGAAAACAGAGGATCTTGAGTACTATTCGAAATTCAGAAGAATTACGTAGAGAAGCCATTGAACAGCTCGAAAGAGCTCGGGTTAGATTACGGAAAGTGGAAATTGAAGCAGATGAGTATCGAACGAATGGATACTATGAGATAGAACGAGAAAAAGGAAATTTGATTAATGCTACTTGCAATAGTTTGGAACGATTAGAAAATTACAAAAATGAAACTCTTTTTTTTGAAAAACAAAGAGCAATTAATCAG